AATGCTCAATACCCAAGTAGGCTTACAAAGTTGACCATGATCAAGCGCTTTCTGGGTCGTCTCAGACCTTGCGATTGCCTTTTCTTCCCCAAAAATAAAAAATAAAATATCGAGACTTCTTTTACATACAAAAGATTTACTTGTTACTAATAGGGTCTAGCCCCTGTTCTTCTTTAGATCCCTTGTTTCACTCCGATAGTATTATATATATATATAATCGGGTCAATGCAAAGGAAATGAATGCATTTCCATACTATTAAGTTAAGTAAGTAAAATAGATAAAACATAATCTGGATTATGACGTATCATCTATTCGACTGGATCTTACGGAGCCTGCTTATGCATGACATGAGACATGTCAAGGCTGATCATAGAAAAGATTCTCTTCAAGTAGTGAACCAGCCTATCCTCCATATGGGGCTTACGTAGTAGTTGGAACAAAGACACATTTCGTTGTGAATTCAAACAAATGTGGCAGACAGGCATATATCTGCACGGACTAATCAATAGTTCAAGTCACACACTCCCATAATCCATTTTATCTTCAGAAAATTCACTTCAACCATTAGTGTCAAATAAATAATACAATTTTGCGGGGTTGAAGGAAAAGATCCAAATACACGTTTTATTCTTTTCAATAATCCATATTTATAGCAATGAAATCCTATTGTTCCTACCCTGAGTGAAGTGATAAATGACTGATTACAAATATCTATGATCTATAATACTATTTCTTCTCTATAAAGGACCAGAGATGCCTTGCTTACGTATCATTGGGAAGTGCATTAACATAAATACGGCAGTAAGTAGAGGTAATACAAAAGTGTGTAAACTATAAAAACGAGTCAGGGTGGGTTGTCCTACACTAGCACTTCCGCGCAATAACTCTACCAAAGGCGATCCTATTACAGGAATAGCTTCCGGTACGCCTGTTACAATTTTGACTGCCCAATAACCAATTTGGTCCCGGGGTAAGGAATAACCAGTCACGCCAAAAGATGCGGTCAATACAGCTAAAACTACACCTGTAACCCAAGTCAATTCACGAGGTTTTTTAAAGCCACCGGTGAGATACACACGAAATACGTGCAGGATCATCATTAGCACCATCATACTTGCGGACCATCGATGAACTGATCGGATTAACCAACCAAAGTTAGCTTCAGTCATTATATATTGAACGGAAGCAAAAGCCTCAGTAACCGTTGGGCGATAGTAAAAAGTCATAGCAAATCCCGTAGCTACTTGTACTAAAAAACAAGTAAGTGTAATTCCGCCTAAACAATAAAATATGTTCACATGGGGAGGGACATATTTACTAGTTATATCATCTGCAATCGCCTGAATCTCAAGACGTTCTTCGAACCAATCATATACTTTATTGAGATAGGTAAATCCAGCGAACTCCCCCTCTGAGAACCGTATATGAGAATTTCATTTCGTACGGCTCAAACAAAAACCACCCAAATACTGGCTAGAATGGATATGTGTAATAAAAAGTTTGAAACTTATTTATCTTTCCTCCTATGATTCACTCTTTCTTTTTCTCTAAAGATACGAAAGAATAAAAATCTGAAAGCTCTTCTTTGTGGTTATAATGCTAAAAAATATCAAGTTGGCTCATTCGTCTTTATGTTGATTGTTACAGGCCTCTTGAATCCTCTATTTACCTATTTTTTTTTTATTTTCTTTTATTTGTTATTCTTGTTATTCTTATTTGTGTGTAACGCGGTTTTACTTCTGTTTTCTTTATTATTGATAGGAATTCTCTTGTTAAGACCCTATGAATCGATTAAAACCTCAGATTCATACTACAACCACGATGATTCAAGAAAACCTTCAAACTAAGTCCAAAAATTCCCTGAGTAAGAATCGTTGGATCATCACTTATTCAATGAATAGATATACTGAATAAAAATTTCAAGAAAGGTTTGTCCCTTAATTAAAATAAGCATAAACGGGAAAAAGAATAAAAATCTGTCGATTTATCACTTCTAACCCCCTTTTTTAACTATTTGGGGGTTAACTCTTTTTTTTTGGAGTCCGGCCCGCGAGGTCTTAATATAAAATATGAATCATAGTTAGAATAGTTTGTAATCTATTTCCTATATTCCGCGCGTTCCGGATACTAGAATGAATATCCGACGAGGTAAAACCATCTGTATCAAGATGACAGAACCACTCTCTGTAGTATCCATAGGATCAATTATAACAAGTCACACACTCATATTCCGGAAATACAGAAACAAAGAAATTCCACGGTCGAACTACCCAAAAATAGAATGGGCTAAAAACGACCTAAATGATTCACTTTGTAGTGAAAAGCGATTTAGTAGTTCTTGTGAATCTAATTCATTGAAATTCCATCCAGTAAAATGGAAGAATTATAAATCTCCAAAATAATAGATAGGAATATCGCAAATAGAGCCATTGCAATACCCATCAAAGGAGTAGTTCCCCAACCTGGAGCTACTTTACCATATTCCGAATTCAGTGGTTTCAATAAATCCCCTACAATGGTTCGTCTTGGACCAGATCTAGAACTATTCTCAACGGTTTGTGTAGCCATAAATCCTATTTTGTATTCAGTGAGAGCCGTTGACTTTGTATACCATTATATTGTAAATAAATGATCTTAGCATAGATCCATTGTGGTCTTAAAATTATATAATAATGGAAACAGCAACCTTAGTTGCCATCTCTATATCTGGTTTACTTGTAAGTTTTACTGGGTACGCCTTATATACTGCTTTTGGGCAACCCTCTCAACAACTAAGAGATCCATTCGAGGAACACGGAGACTAGTTGAAGTAATGAGCCTCCCAATATTGGGAGGCTCATTACTTCAATCGAGATAATAAAAAATCATTTCATCTTTTTAGTTGGAACTTTAGGTGGTTCCCGAAAAAAGATGGCGAAAAATATTATTCCCAGAGTCGAGACTAAGAGGAATGTATAAACCAATGCTTCCATAGATTCGATTGTGGTTTACAATTATAGCTTCCATGCCTGTTTATTTTGGGTCGTCTCCCGGATAACTAAAGAGAAAGAGTCAAAGAAAGGGCAAAGGCAGCGATTCAAATCAAGATTTATCCGGCTCCCTGTCTATGTTAAATCACAAAAATAAAAGTAAGAAATCAATCTTGTATCAGACTACTTGTCGTCTTGTAGTCGGATCCCCAAGTTTTTGGAATGTTCCAAATTCTACTTGAGCATCCAAATCTGGGTCAATACCGGCAAAAACATCTCGGAACAAGGTTCTAGCGCCATGCCAAATATGTCCGAAGAAGAAGAGCAGAGCAAATGAAGCATGGCCAAAAGTAAACCAACCCCTTGGACTGCTACGAAAAACACCATCGGATTTCAAAGTAGCACGATCTAATTCAAAAATTTCGCCCAATTGAGCGCGTCGAGCATATTTTTTCACAGTAGCAGGATCACTATAACTGACTCCATTCAGTTCGCCACCATAGAACTCCACAGTTACACCTACTTGTTCGACACTATACTTCGACTCTGCCCTTCGAAACGGAACATCGGCTCTAACAATACCGTCTCCGTCTACCAAAACAACCGGAAATGTTTCAAAAAAAGTGGGCATACGACGTACAAAAAGTTCACGCCCTTCCTTATCTCTAAAGATAGGGTGTCCTAACCACCCAACAGCTATTCCATCCCCGTTGTCCATTGAGCCCGCTCTGAATAATCCGCCTTTTGCCGGATTATTACCGATGTAATCATAAAAAGCCAATTTTTCAGGAATTTTAGACCAAGCCTCTGATAAACTTTGATTTTCGGCTATCCCAGCGCTAACTCTTCGATATATTTCTTGCTGGAAGTATCCCTGATCCCATTGATAACGAGTGGGACCAAATAATTCAATCGGGGTAGTTGCTGAACCATACCACATAGTTCCAGCAACAACAAAAGCGGCAAAAAAGACAGCAGCGATACTGCTGGAAAGGACGGTTTCAATATTTCCCATGCGTAATCCTTTGTATAGACGTTGGGGCGGACGGACACTAAGATGGAATAGGCCGGCTAATATGCCCAATGTCCCTGCTGCAATATGATGAGAGGCTATTCCTCCCGGAACAAAAGGATCAAAACCTTCCACACCCCACGCTGGATTTACAGATTGTACCCTTCCGGTTAGTCCATAAGGATCGGACACCCATATTCCAGGACCATACAACCCCGTTACATGAAATGCGCCAAACCCAAAACAAGCCAACCCTGAAAGAAATAAATGAATTCCAAAAATCTTAGGTAAATCTAAAGAAGGTTTTCCTGTACGTTCATCAGAAAATATTTCTAGATCCCAGTACACCCAATGCCAAATAGCTGCCAAAAAGCATAAGCCAGAAAACACAATATGTGCCCCGGCCACACCTTCGTAACTCCAAATACCCGGATTCGTTATAGTACCCCCTGTGATACTCCAACCGCCCCATGAATTGGTTATTCCTAAACGAGTCATGAAGGGTATAACAAACATACCCTGTCTCCACATTGGATCAAGAACGGGGTCAGAGGGATCAAAAACCGCTAGTTCGTATAGAGCCATCGAACCGGCCCAACCAGCAACTAGAGCTGTATGCATTATATGAACAGAAATCAAACGACCCGGATCATTCAATACGACGGTATGAACACGATACCAAGGCAAACCCATGGAAATACCCCTTTAATCAACGAATAATAGACACTATGTAACTTTATTGCATTGTAAAAAGTAAAAAAACTATGCTCTGGACCCGCTCTTTCGGTAGATTTTCTCGAGGAAAGAATTAATATTTGTTCTATTTTTTTAGTAATAATAATAATAGATAGTAATAATAGACGAATTCCATTTGTAGGAACAAAAATAAGCAGATCTATTCTATACCCGATAAGTACCAATACGCAATGGTAGAGGGGATTGATCCCACTTTAATTTTCTCTGAGTGAAGACATACCCATTTGTTCATATCATTCCAAAGACCCATTCGTTTCGTAAAAATTTTCCTTTAGTCATAATCATTCGGTTTTCTTTTTTTATGTTATTGTTATGAACTTATTCAATTTATGGATAAACTATGATAAAGGCTAATCTTATTAAGACAATAAACCCGTTGTTACGCTTCCACATCAAAGTAAGATATAGTACTTCATTTTTTTCTTTCATTTTATGCCTATTGGTGTTCCAAAAGTACCTTTTCGAAGTCCTGGAGAGGAAGATGCATCGTGGGTTGACATATAGTGCGACTTGTCAGATATATTGGGTCACATGGAATTTCCCCATTCTCTCCCCTGATCGAGATATCCCCTCTTTCGCCCAAAAAAGATTGATTGAATTATCAAAAGTTTGGAGCGTGAAATACAATTTAATCCTATTTATTTTTTGTAGGGGTATCAGATTAATATTATCAATTAGAATAATTTATGGTTGGCTCGACTGGACCAAAAAAATGAAGTATCCAGGCTCCGTTTAGAAAAAACCCAATTGGTAATATATCTAAGATTACTACTTTTATAATATTCTATTTATAAACAGGAGCGATCTCAAACTGTTTAATCAATCGAGTAATATAATGAATACATTTAATATAATGAATACATTGAATATTTAGTGGAAGACATGAAATAAATGAAATTGAAAAATAAAAAAAGCCATAGCAAAAAGACGTGGTATTGGGACATTTGCCCTATATGTGCAAATACAAATCGGGCCTATCTTTACTCGGAGTAGAGCATAAACCTAAAAAAATTGAAAAAGCCCATTCAGGAACAAGAAAATGGCATCGTTATTTGGATTCGATCTCGATGAAACAATACATCAATGAGAAGTTCATTCGATAAGTTTAGGAAATTATTTATATATATATTTTATTTATATATAGGTAAAGTAAACAGGCCAAAACAAATCCTTCTTGAAAAATGGAAGAAAAAAAGCCCTTTGTTAGAAGTTAGAAAGAGCCCCCTATGAAAATAAAAAAGAATGAGGGCTGCAATCTACACATTGATTCTTTTTTTTTGCGCGATTTTTGGTAAACCGTATGCATCAAAAGGTGCGCGTACGGTTCCTAAGGATACAATTATATCCTAATCAACCGACTTTATCGAGCAAGATTACTTTTTTTAGGCCAAGAGGTTGATAGCGATCTCTCGAATCAAATTATTGGTCTTATGGTATATCTCAGTCTAGAGGATGATAGCAAAGATCTGTATTTGTTTATAAACTCTCCCGGGGGGTGGGTAATACCCGGAGTAGCTATTTATGATACTATGCAATTTGTACAACCAGATGTACAGACAATATGCATGGGATTGGCCGCTTCAATAGGATCTTTTCTTCTGGTCGGAGGAGAAATTACCAAACGTCTAGCATTCCCTCATGCTCGGCGCCAATGAGTTTTGTATTTGAGAGAAAAACGAAGACTATGCCTTCGCCATATGAAATATGACTATTAAGTAATAATAGCATGGCATTTTGAATTCGATACGAGAAACCTTTTTTTTTTTTTTGCAAAAATCAATCATTAGATTATATATCGAACGAATAGTATGAGATAAAGGGCATTTCCGATTTTATCTGATTTATCGGAAGCCTATTGCAGCGTCACAAACTTTTTTGTTTTCACACCAGAGGGATAATAACAATATTTATCTTAGGAAAGAATACAAAAAAAAGAAACTTTGGGATTGCTTAATAACAGACTAAATAAATATATAAAGCAACGGAACCATCATAGTATGTTTTAACTACTCCAAAATAAAATGAAGGATGGTTATTGGATTATTTACCGATCGGGGTCTGATAGGCCCTATATTTGAATATTTGAATTTGATTTTATACTTCTTCAATGGAATGGAGGTTATAAAGTAAATTCCATTGTATAGCCGTATGCAATGCGCAAAAGATGCCTGTACGGTTGTTCAATTCTATCTTTTGGTTTTCATATCATTACTCGTTATTTAATTTATTCTCTTTGATTTCTCTTCGAGATAGAAGAACCATTTATTAGGTTATATAATCAGGGTAATGATCCATCAACCTGCTAGTTCTTTTTATGAGGCACCCGCAGGAGAATTTATCCTGGAAGCGGAAGAAATGATGAAGCTGCGCGAAACCATTACAAGGGTTTATGTACAAAGAACAGGCACACCTCTATGGGTTGTATCCGAAGACATGGAAAGAGATGTTTTTATGTCAGCAACAGAAGCCCAAGCTCATGGAATTGTTGATCATGTAGGGGTAGAATAAAAAATAACAGGGATTTCGCGCAAATACAAATACGCCATTTGAAATTTTATCTTCTTACTGGGTTTGCTAGAGTATTCTATTAATTAATTTATTACTATAGAAGTAATTCCTAATCGGCCGGTTAGGATCGATCTAAACCAGCTCATTATGTATACGAGTCAACATGCCAACTATTAAACAACTTATTAGAAAGACGAGACAGCCAATCAGAAATGTTACGAAATCCCCCGCCCTTGGGGGATGCCCTCAGCGACGAGGAACATGTACTAGGGTGTATGTGTGACTCGTTCAGAGCATGGACTGGGGCAAAAGAAAAGAACCCATTTTTCCAGTATCAGTGATCAGTAACAGTAAATAAGATAAAATAAAACGGAAGAACTCCATTCACTATCTAAAAAGTATCTATCATACCCTTCTATTGTGTATCAAAATTTATGGTTTCTAATGGTGTAAATCCAATCGTCTCCATTTTCAATTTAAGATGAGAAAGAATTTCCCATTGGTAGCAAATGTTTATCCATTAAGCGGGGGGAATCCCATTTAAAGGCAAGAAAGATTACGCCCTTACTCTTTCAACAACGGACTAAGAGGGTCAGCTACACAGTTAATTTTCATAATTAAATACCGTTACTGTATAAGTGGATCTCGTTGTGAAAGACGGATTACTGAATAATTCATGGGTAGAGCCAAAAAGTGTGCACTGTACAAGTTAACAATAGCATTGATTAAATGAAAGAAAAGAAGGGGCTCCGGTGTATAGAAGAGATCTTGCCGTTTAAGAAGTAACCATAGAAACGATGGAACCCACTATTTTTTTTTATTCATTTCTATTTTATATTTACTACTTTTTTGTTTTTATTTAATATTAATATGCTTTTTTTAATATCTAGTATCAATATCAATATTATTTCTTATTTCGAGGTAAAATGCCTATAAAAAAAAAGAAAAAATCGTGGGCGGGAAGGTTATAGTAGCAAAAGCCATTGGAGTTTTTATTTTATACATTGGAAGGATCCGTTTTGTTATTAACAAACTAGTAAAGGGGAAGGGAATAACTGAAAGAAAAGAAATCAATTAGTTATTTATCAAAGTTTCATTTATTCAATGACCAGAATTAAACGAGGATGTATAGCTCGGAGACGTAGAACAAAAATTCGTTTATTTGCATCAAGCTTTCGAGGGGCTCATTCAAGACTTACTCGAACTATTACTCAACAGAAAATAAGAGCTTTGTTTTCGGCTTATCGGGATAGAGGTAGGCAAAAGAGATATTTTCGCCGTTTGTGGATCACTCGGATAAATGCAGCAATTCGAGGGAATTTAGTATACTATAGTTATAACCTTTTCATACACAATCTGTACAAGAAGCAGTTGCTTCTTAATCGTAAAATACTTGCGCAAATAGCTATATTAAATATAAATTGTCTTTCTATGATTTCCACTGAGATTATAAAATAAGTAGATTGGAAGGACTCCATAGGAATGTTTTAAATTTTAATGGAGTGCGCTGTAAAATGAACTCCGGGAAGGTAGAATAGAAATTAGTATGATAAAATATAATCAAATAATATGATAAAGTCGTCAAAATGAACAAACAAGACGTTCAATAAAAAAAGATTTATTCTTTTTCCCCGATCCTTTTTTTCTTATGACACGACACTCACATCTTAATTCGCGAATTTTTCGAACAAAACATCAATCCGCCTTTGAGTTCGTATTGGAATTTTGATTCAAGTGAAGAGTAAGCCTATCCCCCTTTTTGATTCTAAGACCCGCAGTTCTAGCAGCCGACTCACCTCTTTCAAATTGTTTCTCATTATTAAGAAAGGGTAACAAAGATAAAATACGAGCTTGCTTGATAGCAATAGTAATTAATCGTTGTTGTTTTAAGTTTAATCTATTCACCCGCCTAGATAATATCTTTCCTTGTTCACTAATAAATCGACTAATTAAACTCATGTTTCTATAATCAATTCGATCCCCCGACCCAATCGGGGGCAAACGCCTACGAAAAGATCGCTTGGATTTAAAATAGAGTCGCTTGGATTTATCCATGATTTGTTTATTCCTTATCCCGAAAATCCTAATTTTGTCGGGGATTTCTTTTTGGTTTGTTTATCTTTAAATATATGTTATATATAATATATGGTATATGACATTTTTCATCTTCCTTGGAAGGATGACATACAATACATACGTGTAATCGGTTCCATCTATTTCTTTATCTCCCCATGAATTGTATATTTGTAACAAAAGGGACAGAATTTTCTCAATTCCAATCGACTAGGCGTATTGTGTCGATTCTTTTGAGTAATATATCTGGAAATACCAACCCTCTTTGATTCCTTATTAGCATCATTTCGAACAGCACAATTGGTACATTCCAAAATAACTGTTACTCGAACATCTTTCCCCTTGGCCATGAACCCCCTTTGTATTTTTGATTCACTCAACTATTCTATTTTGCGATCCAAAGAGAAAAAAGGAACGAAAAAAAAAAAATAGAAGTTGCTAACTCGAAATAAAATTATGAAAAATTTCGTTGCAATCAAGATAGTAATAATAAGTAATACAATGATTTCTAACTACATTTCTAATCCCAATATAGCGTTTCGTCTTTCATTTAAGTATTTTGTATGATATTGTTGACCTATCCATCAATTTCCATTTCCGTTCTCATTCTCTTTTTTTTAATTATTTTAATTTAAATAATTAAAATTAAAAATTTTAATTTAATTCGAGCCTCGGGCCTGAGGCCCGAGTTCCGAGTTTCACTGAATTTGAATCCACTTTTATTCTTTCTCTTTTCGAACTTATTCGAATTTTAAAAATTCTAAAATTAAAAGATGGGAAGGGGAGGGATTAGTCACAGAGATTTTATTAAATCCCTAATCTTCTTCACCACTTCCCATGTTACTAACTAGAATGAAAAAAAGGGGAATATCAGCGCATCCGGAAATAAACGATTGATCTCTATCAATAGACCTGCTAAAAACCCGAACCATATAGTACTTACTACCGGCGCCACGGAGAGATATGTTTTTAGATCTCGCATTTTATTTGAAATCCTCCTTCTTTATTGGAATTTGTAATACATATATGATCAGACATATATGGAGTTAATGATCGCTTGTATTTGTCCGCGGAATCCCTAATTCAAATTGAAATGTACAACGATTCAGTAGAATATTCCTTTTCTTAAAAAAAACGTGCCCTTTTCTGTACCAGCATTTCCCCAAAATATTCATTTTTTTTACAGCGGGTTTCATTATACGTAACGCATATAAGTAGTTTATTATAATTAATTAATAATTAATTATATGTTCTATGATATGAGATCAAAAAGAAGAAATGACAAGATAATTTTTGTATAGAAATGGAGTAAATAAAGATGTGGAAAACAATACGGGTATTCTCTACAATGACACTGTAACCCAATTGAAAGGGATGTAGCGCAGCTTGGTAGCGCGTTTGTTTTGGGTACAAAATGTCACGGGTTCAAATCCTGTCATCCCTACCTATTCTATTACTTATCTTATGAGCAGGAATCGTAATGAGGGATCAATTGAAATCGATTAAATTGGGCATCCATAACATGATCAATCTTTCATTTGACTCTATTCTACTATAGAATAGGATACGCATGCAAAAATATAATATATTAGGGTTACTTACAAAATATTTAGTGTGATAATAAAGCGCTCTTAGTTCAGTTCGGTAGAACGCGGGTCTCCAAAACCCGATGTCGTAGGTTCAAATCCTACAGAGCGTGATCCCATTCTTGTTATTCTTAGGTCGAAAATTACACTGAAATGAAATAATTGAACAGCAATTTCAATTTGACCCCTGCCCTATGTATTAAAATTAATAAAGCAAGTAGGGGTCAATCAAAAAAAGAGCTATTAATTAATTAAAGGTCCAACTGATCACCGCGTCTGTATTGTAAATACGCGGTTACAAATAATCCAGCCAAAGTAATAGGAATTAGACCTAAGACAATTCCAAATAGAAAAACTTCAATCATTTCAATTTGTTTGAAAGAGGAAAAGGAGAGGTAATATCTATTCTTAACTATTAATTCATATTGCCCATGAATCTCAATGACCAAAAATTGGAAATTGACACGGTAAGAAACTTAAGAAACTATAGAATATATGGAATAACACAGAAAGATTTCGTTTTTTTATGAATCGTTTGTTCAATGAATTTCAAATAAGTCGTATCTTGTTCAACCCGATAAATAGAGCTGAGGTTATAGTTAAAACCGCTAGTAGAAAACCGAAATAACTAGTTATAGTAAGCATAAAGAGGCTAAATGAAATATGGTCTTTTTATACATATGTTTAGAAAGCACTTCCCTAAATTCAAATTTTTGAAAGATACAAACAAGAATAAGCAAAAAGACCAATTTCACTTATTCTTTCAATTGAAAGTTTTTGATTCATCAATCCTTCTAAACAGTAATAAAAAAAAAATGGGAGTGACATAGGTAAGAAATCAATTCATCATCTGTGATATCTGAGCATCCCCTAATTCCCAATCAACAGATTCATCTTAAAAACTAATATTCTTATACTAATATTATATATTATAATTACTAATCAAAATTAGAAATAATAAAAAACTCTGTTGTGTAACTTCATTCAAAAAATGAAATTGAATCGCTTTAAAATTGGAAAATCATTTCTATTTTGATTTTGATCTTTTTTTTTATTATTGTATCGAATACATTGTGTATTTTCGAACAAAGAATGACCTTATATGATACTAGAATATCCCTTTTTTTACTTTAACTTTACTTTATTACTTTCCCTTTTCTTTTTTACTTTAATTTGATTTGACCTCATTAGATTCAGTAGTAGGTTCGTTCTCATAATATCTCTAATGAGAAGAAAAAGAGTTTCGCATGATCTAATCGTGCGAAACTTATACATTTTTTCTTTACATATCTTAAATTAGAGAGCCCCCCGCCCTTTTTTTTATAATTATAATTCGATCAAGAACGGCCTTTTGGTTCTAATACAACAATGCGTGCATCGCGAATATTGATTATTTTCTTCTTTGTTCTCTTTCTTTCGTCGAAGACTATCGGCTAGTCTTACTTCTTACTGGACAACTAACCAATTCCTTAAAAATGAAAAAAAAAAGGGGGGGGGGGGTTCCAACAAAAAACATCTTCTACAAACACAAAAAGAAAGAATATTTTTATATTTTGGATCTAATTGAATTGTAGGTGTAGGAGAATGGAATATGA